CTTTAATATTTAATATTTGACTATTACTATTTTATCTTCAACGGGGAGAGATGGCTGAGTGGACTAAAGCGTCGGATTGCTAATCCGTTGTACGAGTCATTCGTACCGAGGGTTCGAATCCCTCTCTTTCCGTTTCTTTTGATAACGATAACGGAATCTTATTATTTGATTTCTTTTTTGAATTTATTAAATCTTTTTTTTTTCTATATTCTATAGAAAAAAAAAAAAAAGAAAATCACCCCTTTTTTTCTTATTCTTCGCGTCCAGGATTACGTCCTGGATCATTAGATAGGAATCCGAAAATGAAGAGAGAAACAAAGAATATTACTACTGTGTAAACAAAGAGTTTGAGAGTAAGCATTACACAATCTCCAAGATCATTTTTTTTTTTTGAAAAAAGAGAATAGATTCTCTATTTTTAGACCATATATCCTATAACTATAATTTGACGTCGAAAACCGAAGTAGTTGTTCAAAAAAAATTGTAATAAAAAGAAAGATAAAATTAAGTTATTATTATCTTATATTATCTTACTTATCAATCATTTTTTTATACCTACTTGTGAGTATCAAAAAAAAAAGGTTTTTCATTTACGAAAAATAATTATAATTGGAAAACGAGGCGATATGAATTGCGTCTATTCACAAATTTTCATGGTTGAATCAAGGGTTCATACTGTAAGACTTGTCTGATTTTATCAATTATTTCTTTTTTTTTATTAAAATATTAGAAAAATTTTTCTCGAAAAAATCATTCATTTTTCTAGGACAAGATGAAAGATCTCATCGAAAACTTACAGCAGCTTGCCAAACAAAGGCTAATAGAAAAAAGAGTACAGGTATGACTGGCATAAAATCTACGATTGGACTCAAAAAAGCGTAGGCCTCAGGTAATTTGGCAAAGAAAAAACTACTCGAATAAAAGGCAGAATTAAGGCAGATCAAACTAAAGATATTAAGCATAACAGACATTTTATTTTTATTGTATTTTGATTGATTATTGAGTTATTGATAGAAAGAAAAAATGAAGAAAAAAATCCTTCTTTTTTTTTTTAACTTACTCACTCAATCAAAAAACCTTCTATTCTCTATTGAGAATAGAAGAAATTCTACTTTCATACAATATCTTAATGGAATTCTATGTAATGATCAATAAATTCGTTTGAATTCTAGATCTACACGTGTCAAAATACTAACAACAGAATCGAATTTCGTTTTTCGACAGTTAGGCTGGAATTGACGAATAATCAATAACAACATTAGTGTTTATTAATGTCGAATCGAAATCTAAGTGGGGCGTGGCCAAGTGGTAAGGCATCGGGTTTTGGTCCCGCTATTCGGAGGTTCGAATCCTTCCGTCCCAGAGCATATGTAATTTAAGATTGCATTTTTTCAAAATTGAATATTGGTTTCAAATTGGATAGAATTGTATTCTTTCTGCTAACGATTTTAACAAAAATGAATCTTTTCGCCTTGTATCAATCAAATAAAGGAAGATAAGTATTCAAAAGACACGTGGATACAAGTGAGTCTATTCGAGATTTAGGCAAGATGGGGTTCTAGATTACACGAATTTGAATTCCAAAATCCAAAAAAGTGTGTTTTTAATCATATATACATCCCTTATCATTCTAATATTCATATATAATATAGAAATTAATGAGTTCGTTTTTTATTCATCCCGGAAAAGAAATTTGAGGAATGTTAATGTTATGGTAAAACTTCGTTTGAAACGTTGTGGTAGAAAGCAACGTGCGACTTGAAGGACATGATCTGTTGTGGATTCTTAATATCCATCATTCTATAATAAAGGATGCTCTTGACTCGACATCTTTTGCTCTGTTCCACTCGAAGCCGCATTGCATTTTTTGTTGGGGTGGAATGGAACTAGTACATGATGAAGCTCGAGTAATTTAATAAAGTATTGAGCTATTTCTCAAGGGAAAAGAGAAGAGTCTAGGGTTAGCGTCAATCAATAAGTTGGAACAACTTCGTAAGTATATCTTTGACAGATAAATCGAAAGGATCAAAATAAAACAAGTTTCAAATCCCAAAAGAAAGTTTTTTGTTGGAATTGATAAGACTTTTTCGAGAAAATGAAAATTATATATATTGTAGGTAATCCGCTGTTAGTATGATTCCTTTTTTTGATAGAAAGAAATAACAAAAAGGCATGTTGCTGCTATTTTTGAAAGGATTAAAAATCAACGAAGTAATGTCTAAACCCAATGATTCAAAAAAAAAAAGAGAAAGATTTCCGTAACAAGGAAATACCCTTGTTAATTGTTCTAACAATTGAATTTGGACTCGAATGCTTAATTCAACTTGATTCTAAATGAGACATAAAGGGTATTTGAGACTGCTCAATAAATGAAAGAAATGCCAAGAGTTATTCAATTTGAGTTATGAGTATACAAATGATTTTTTTAGGAAATAAATATTAAATAGACCTTAATTCTTAGTCTAATTCATTTCTTTTGTTTTTATGGACTTATTTGATTGGTCATTCTAATTTCTATATATCTAACTTTGAATCATTTTTCTCGAGCCGTACGAGGAAAAAACCTCCTATACGTTTCCAGGGGGGGGATCTAATCTATCCCAATGAGCCGTCTATCGAATCGTTGCAATTGATGTTCGGTCCCGAAGAGAGGGAAGAGATTTGCAGAAAGTGGGTTTTTATGATCCAATAAAAAATCAAACTTATTTAAATGTTCCTGATATTCTATATTTTCTTGAAAAAGGTGCTCAACCAACAGAAATTGTCTATGATATTTTAAAGAGGGCGGAGGTTTTTAACGAAGTTCAAGTAATGAAATAAAAAACAACGATAATGTGGTTCTAGTTTGGTAGAACTTTTTTTATTCCTTATCTATTCTTGTCTATTTTTTATGTAGTGCCAATTCAACACAAAAATTTGTTTATCTATTTCACTTTGTTTTCTACTTCGCTTTCAAAATTACAATATATATTGTATATATCTTATTTACTTTTTTTCATTTTGGAATTGTATTTGTTTTTTTTAATATTATTGAATATAATATTCATATTGACAAGAGTATATTGAACAAATATAATTTATACTTCAAATTTAAAGTAATAAAAAAATGAAATGGTTTATTTCAGCCTTCCGTTCAATAAATAGGTTTTTTATTCAAGGATTCATTGAATTTTTTGTGATATAGAGTTTGGATCGAAAAAATAGAGAATATTTGGTCTATAAATGTATTTTATCTAAGAATTTTTTTTATTGTCATCTGATCTGTTTTCTTTTATGTTCCAAATCAATTAGAAACTTTTCTTTCGATGTTTTGCTAATTCAAAGTTTTGCTTCTAATCCATTTGATTTTTATCTCAATTTAACATATCTCCTTTTCGTTTTCGGGTTGCTAACTCAACGGTAGAGTACTCGGCTTTTAAGTGCGGCTACAATTTTTTACATATTCGGATGAAGCAAGGAATTCGTCTACATTATCGGTAGAGTTTATAAGACCACGACTGATCCTGAACGGAAATGAATGGAAAAAAGAGCATGTCGTATCAATATAAAATTCAGAGAATATTTCATTCTTCCCAAATTGGTACAAAATTCAATATTCCCTTTTTGTAAGGAAACGGAATGAATTCAAAGTTTGGTCAATTGAATAAATGGATCGAACCCTAGGGTTCAAATTATGAAGAAAGAAAGAACAACGAGCTTATTTTCATAATTTGAATGATTTCTCGATCTAATTAGACGTTAAAAAAAAATTAGTGACTGATGCGGGAAAGTATTTTCCCATGAGTGGATACTTTAGTTTTTTATAGTGAATCCTAATTATTCAATTATCCATTCTCTATTGAGGAGATGGAGCTGAATGTGTAAAAGAAAGAGTATATTGATAAAATTAAATACTTTATTCCAAAGTCAAAAGAGCGATTGGGTTTAAAAAATAAAGGATTTCTAACCATCTTATTTTGTTATAAGATTCTAAGGTAAAAAAAGAAATTAGATGGAAAAAAAAAAGAGAATCCACGGATGAATTTACCCATCTCCGGGGTATTTATTATTTCATAATAAAATACCTTGTTTTGGCTGTATCGCACTATGTATCATTTGATAATCCAAGAAACCCTCTATTTTTACTTTTGTTTTCGGTTTAAATAAAAAAAAATGGAAGAATTCCGAGGACATAGAGAACTAGATAGGTCTTGGCAACATAATTTTTTCTATCCACTTATCTTTCAGGAATATATTTATGCATTTGCATATGATCATGGTTTAAATAAATGGATTTTGTTGGAAAATGGGGTCGACAAGAAATACAGTTTACTAATTGTAAAACGTTTAATTACTCGACTCTATCAACAGAATCATTTGATTCTTTCTGCTAATGATTCAAACCAAAATGAAATTTTTGGACACAAACCCAAAAAGAATTTGTATTCGCAAATGATAACAGAAGGGTTTGCAGTCATTGTGGAAATTCCATTTTCCCTACGATTAATATCTTCCCTAGAGGGAAAAGAAAAAGAAATAGTAAAATTTCCAAATTTGCAATCAATTCATTCAATATTTCCTTTTTTAGAAGACAAATTCTTACATTTAAATTATGTGTTAGATATATTAATACCTTACCCTGCCCATCTAGAAATCTTGGTTCAAATTCTCCGATACTGGTTGAAAGATCCTTCCTCTTTGCATTTATTAAAATTCATTCTTTATGAGTGTCGTAATTGGATTAGTCTTATTACTCCAAAAGAATCTATTTCCTTTTTGAAAAAAAGGAATCGAAGATTATTCTTGTTCCTATATAATTTCTATGTATGTGAATACGAATCCTTTTTTGTTAGTTTCCGCAATCAATCTTCTTATTTACGATCAAGATCTTTTGGAGCTCTTCTTGAACGAATTCATTTCTACGTAAAGTTTAAATATCTAGTTAAAGTTAAAGCTTTTTGGGTTATCCTATGCTTTTTTAAAGAATCTTTCCCGCACTATGTTAGGTATCAAGGAAAATC